GCAGATTTACTTGTTACTAATTTCGTCTAGCCTATATGTTTCTTTAGATCTCTTGTTTCACTCCGATAGTATTATTGATGATATCAATGCAGAGGAAATGAATGCATTTCCATACTATTAAATTTCCTAAGTATAAGTAGGAAATTAATTCAATATTGATTAAGCGAAATAGATAAAGACTAGATTTTATCTATTTCACTTAATGATACTAGATCTTACGGAGCCTGCTTATGCATAACACGATTCGAATCTGATCATAGAAAAGATTCCCTTCAAGTGAAACAGCCTATAGGGTTACATCATGGTTGGAACAAAGACACATTTGGTTGGCAATTACATACAATGTGGCAGACAGATATCTACACAGACCAATCAATAGGTCAAGTCACACACTCCCATAATCTAATTATCTCTTCGAAAAATTCCCCTCAACTCGACAATATTATTGATTTTTTATTTGACACAATCAGTTGAAGAGAAATATCCAAATCTATGTGTTATTATTTTCAATAACCCATAGTTATAGCAATAAAATTCAATGAGTCCTCCTAAAAACAGATTGATTACAAATAAGAATTCTATATCTTCTTTATAAAGGACCCGAAATACCTTGTTTACGTATCATTGGAAAGTGCATTAACATAAATACAGCAGTAAGAAGTGGCAATACAAAAGTATGTAAACTATAAAAGCGGGTCAAGGTGGATTGTCCCACACTAGCACTTCCACGCAATAATTCTACCAAAGGGGATCCTATTACAGGAATAGCCTCAGGTACACCTGTTACAATTTTTACCGCCCAATAACCAATTTGGTCCCAAGGTAAAGAATAACCTGTCACACCAAAGGATGCGGTCAATACTGCCAGAACCACACCTGTAACCCAAGTTAATTCGCGGGGTTTTTTAAATCCACCGGTGAGATATACACGAAAAACGTGTAGAATCATCATTAGAACCATCATACTCGCTGACCATCGATGAACTGATCGGATTAACCAACCAAAGTTAACTTCTGTCATTATGTATTGAACAGAAGAAAAAGCTTCCGTAACGGTCGGCCTATAGTAAAAAGTCATAGCAAACCCTGTAGCTACTTGGACTAAAAAACAAGTAAGGGTAATCCCCCCTAAACAATAAAATATATTGACATGGGGCGGAACATATTTACTAGTTATATCATCCGCAATCGCTTGAATCTCGAGACGTTCTTCGAACCAATCATAGACTTTATTGAGATAGGCGAGAATTCCCCTCGCAGAACTGTATATGAGATTTTCCCCTCGTACAGCTCAAGCAAAACCACCCAAATAAACAAAATAATAGTCAGATTTCGAAGTCAGATTTAGATATCGAATAAAAAGTTTGAAGCTTATTAATCTTCGATTCAACCTTCTCTAAATCTATGAAAGAAAAAAGTTGAGACCTATTCGTTGTGGTGATAATACCAAACTATCAAGTTGGCTCAATCGTCTTTATGTTGATTTTTCGGGGCCTCTTGAATCTTCTATTTACCCATTTTTTTCTTCAATTCATTTTTTTTTTGTTTCTAATGTGTCTTTTTTACTTTATTGATATTGATTGTATTGTTGAATTGATAGTAATTTTCTTGTTAAGACCCTATGAACCAATTTAAAACCTCAGATTCAGATTAAAACCGCGATGATTCCATTCCATAAAAAATATAATAAACTACGCCAAGGATTCTCTGAGTAAGAACAAATGGCTCATCACATATTCCATGAATTATACAAAATGACTTAAAAAAAATTTCCAAATCAAACAGTTTGACATTCTTTTTGGAGTCCGGGCACGAGGTCGAATAATAAAGTATGAATCATAGTTCAAATAGTTCTTAATCGAGTTTATTTTATATAGTTCGTGTTCCAGATACTCAACAAAATATCCGACGAAGTAGAACCATCTATATAAAGGTGACAGACCTATTCTCTGTACTATCAATAGAATCAATTCTAACAAGTCACACACTCATATTCCGGAAATACAGAAAGAACTAAATTCCACGATCGAACTACCAATATAAAAATTGAAGAAATAAAAAATCGGCGTTGTAACTGAGTGATTTTTTATTCAAAAGTTAGGAATTTTCAGATTTAATTCAGTGAAATTCCATCCAATAAAACAGACGAATTATAAATCTCTAAAATAATAGATAGAAATACTGCAAATAGAGACATTACGACACCCATCAACGGAGTCGTCCCCCATCCCGGAGCTACTTTACCATATTCCGAATTTAATGGTTTTAATAAACCCCCTGCATTAGTTCGTCTTGAGTTCGATCTAGAACTGTTCTCACCAGTTTGTGTAGCCATACATAAAATCCTATTGTATTCAGTGAGATCTGTTGACTTTGTATACCATTCCATTGTAAATAAACGATCTTATGAGAAATCTGTTGGGGGCTTGAAATTATATATGGAAACAGCAACCCTAGTTGCCATCTTTCTATCTGGTTTACTTGTAAGTTTTACGGGGTACGCCTTATATACCGCTTTTGGGCAACCTTCTGAACAACTAAGAGATCCATTCGAGGAACACGGGGACTAGTTGAAGTCATGAGCCTCCGCAAAGGAGGCTCATGACTTCAATCGAGATAATCAAAAATCATTTAATCTTTTTAGTTGGAACTTTAGGTGGTTCTCGAAAAAAGATAGCGAAAAAAATTATCCCTAGAGTCGAGACTAAAAGAAATGTATAAACCAATGCTTCCATAGATTCAATCGTGATTTGCAATTATAGCTTCCCTATCTATTTGTTTTTGCTTTTTTTGTTGGGAATTTTTCATAGAATACCGGAGTGAATTTGAATCACCACCTTTTGACTCGTTCTCCTTGAAGATTCTTTCCCCCGACAAAAAAAAGAGAGGGGAAAGATAGAAAAGAGGTCTTGTATTAGACTCCCTGCCTTATTGTAGTTGGATCCCCAACTTTTTGGAATGCTCCAAACTCTACTTGAACATCCAAATCGGGGTCAATACCAGCAAAAACATCTCGGAACAGTGTTCTCGCACCATGCCAAATGTGTCCGAAGAAGAAGAGCAAAGCAAATGAAGCATGCCCAAAAGTAAACCAACCCCTTGGACTGCTACGAAAAACACCATCAGATTTCAAAGTCGCACGATCTAATTCAAAAATTTCACCCAATTGAGCGCGTCTAGCATATTTTTTCACAGTAGCCGGATCGCTATAACTGATTCCATTGAGTTCGCCGCCGTAGAACTCAACGGTTACACCTACCTGTTCAACACTATACTTCGATTCTGCCCTTCTAAAAGGAACATCGGCTCTAACAATTCCGTCACCGTCTACTAAAACCACCGGAAATGTTTCAAAAAAAGTAGGCATACGACGTACAAAAAGCTCACGCCCTTCTTTATCTCTAAAAATAGGATGGCCCAACCATCCAACCGCTATTCCATCTCCGCTATCCATTGATCCTGCCCTGAATAATCCTCCTTTTGCCGGATTATTACCGATATAATCATAAAAAGATAATTTTTCAGGAATTTTAGACCAGGCTTCTGATAAACTTTGATTTTCGGCTAGTCCGACACTAACTCTTCGATATATCTCTTGCTGAAAGTAACCCTGATCCCATTGATAACGAGTAGGCCCAAATAATTCGATGGGTGTAGTTGCTGAACCATACCACATAGTTCCAGCAACAACAAAAGCTGCAAAAAAAACAGCCGCGATACTACTGGAGAGTACGGTTTCTATATTTCCCATACGCAATCCTTTGTATAGACGTTGTGGCGGTCGTACACTAAGATGAAATAGACCTGCTAATATTCCCAATGTACCTGCTGCAATATGATGAGAAGCTATTCCCCCCGGAACAAAAGGATCAAAACCCTCCACGCCCCACGACGGACTTACAGGTTGCACTTTTCCCGTTAGTCCATAAGGATCGGACACCCATATTCCAGGGCCGTACAAGCCTGTTACATGAAATGCACCAAAACCAAAGCAAGCCGCGCCGGCGAGAAATAAATGAATTCCGAAGATCTTGGGCAAATCCAAAGCGGGTTTTCCTGTACGTTCATCACGAAAGAGTTCTAGATCCCAATAGACCCAATGCCAGATAGATGCCAAAAAGCATAAGCCAGAAAACACAATATGAGCTCCAGCTACACCTTCGTAACTCCAAATCCCAGGATTCGTTACAGCCCCTCCTGTGATACTCCAACCTCCCCACGAATTTGTTATTCCTAAACGAGTCATGAAGGGTATAACGAACATACCCTGTCTCCACATTGGATCAAGAACAGGATCAGAAGGATCAAAAACTGCTAATTCATACAAAGCCATCGAGCCCGCCCAACCAGCAACTAGAGCGGTATGCATTATATGAACAGCAAGTAACCGGCCGGGATCATTCAATACAACGGTATGAACACGATACCAAGGCAAACCCATGAAAAATACCCCTTTCTAAAAAAAAAATAGACACTACGTAACTTTATTGCATTGGGAAAGACTAGGCTATGACTATCTTACGTATCTTTCTTGTTCAGTGGATTATTTCCTAGTATTTTTCGATTTTATTGGTAGGAATTAAGAGAAGCAAATTTATTCTATACTCGATAAGTACCAATGCGCAATGGGCGATTGAGACCTTTTTATATGAATAAATGCGTCCATATTTATTTATTTAATTTATTTATCAGTAGAAGGACTTATTCGTAGAAATTTGAATTTTTTTTTTTTTCAAATATTGTCTCTATAAGATTGATTTTATCCATTTTATCCATAGGGTATAATAATAAAAATAATATTATTACGTTTCCGCATTAAAGTGAAATAAAATAGAGTATTTAGTTCTTTTTTCTTTTAATTCATGCCTATTGGTGTTCCAAAAGTACCTTTCCGAATTCCTGGAGAGGAGGATGCAACTTGGGTTGACGTATAGTGCGACTTGTGAGATATATTGGGTCACATGGGATTTCCCCGTTCTCTCCCCCGATCGAGATATCCCCCGTTTCGACCAAGAAAATACAAAAATGGAATTATTAATTATTAATAATAGGAGCACGAATTGTAATTAGATACATTGATTGTATTGGTTGGGGAAATTCATTCATAGTACTTAAAAAATTTTATGGTTGGCTTTGATTGACTTCAAAAAATGAAGTATCCAGACTCTGTTTAAAAAAACCCAATTGGTAATATATCTGCGTATCCTAAAAAATTCCTGTTTGTTATTTGTAAAGTGATAACAAAAAAATGGCGATGAGAAGATTTGTCCTATATATGCAAATCCAAATCGGGCGGATCTTTACCCAGAGTAGAGCATAAACCTAAAAAGATGAAGAGGTCCATTCAGGAACAAGACAATGCCATCGTGCCTTGGATTAAATCACGATAAGCTAAAACAATACATCAATAAGAAGATAATTCAATAAGTTTATTGACTTTTTTCTATTATAATTATAAGGACAAAAAAGAAGTCAAAATTCTTCTTTATTGAAAAATCGAATAAAAAAAACGCCCTTTTGTTAGAACCGGATATGAAAAAAAATAGGAAAAACTAAAGAGGCCTGGAAAGTATACATTGAGTTTTTTAGCAAATTTTTTTGAACCGTATGCATTAAAAGGTGCGTGTACGGCTCTTAAGGGATACAATTATTTTACCCTAGTCAACCGACTTTATCACGAAAGATTACTTTTTTTAGGACAAGAAGTTGATAGCGAGATCTCGAACCAACTTCTTGGTCTTATGATATATCTCAGTCTCGAGGATAATACCAAAAATCTGTATTTATTTATAAACTCTCCCGGCGGATGGGTCGTACCCGGAATAGCTATTTATGACACTATGCAGTTTGTGCGACCAGAGGTCCATACAATATGCATGGGATTAGCCGCATCCATGGGCTCTTTTATCCTGGCTGGGGGAGAAATTACCAAACGTCTAGCATTCCCTCACGCTTGGCGCCAATGAGGTTTTTTAATTGAGAGAAAAAATAAAACCTATGCCTTCGCCATATCAATATTAAGTAATAATAGCATGGCACTTCGAATTCGATATGAAAAAAATTTTCTTTTGAATTTGTTGCAAAAGATTCGATTAGATATCGAGAGAGTGGTATGAAATAAAATGTATTTCTGATTTTATCTTATCGATCGGGAATACAAATCAGCGTCACAAACTTTTTTGTTTTCACACCAAAGGGCTCTTAACAATCTTAACAATATTTATGTTAAAAAAGGTATAAAAAAAAAGAGTGTGAAAGGAAAAAGATTTTTCGTTCGATCAAAAAGAAACTTTGGGATTGCTGAATCAAAGAAAAAATAATTTATTTAATTTTTAAAAAGTGAAAAATATAAAGCAACGGAACCACCATAGGATTTTTTAAATACTTCGAAAGTAAGGGTGGCAATTTGATCATTTACCCAGCTCGTGCTGATAGATTTTTTTATCTTTAGTGAATGGAATGTAAGGTTCAATTGTAGAGCCGTATGCAATGCTAAAAATATGATGCCCGTACGGTTTTGTTTAATTCTACCCCCCTGTCTGATTATTTTCTTCTTTATCTGTCTTTTCTGGTTATTTCATCACATCAGATACATAATCCTTCTATGATCAGGGTAATGATTCATCAACCTGCTAGTTCTTTTTATGAGGCGCAAACGGGAGAATTTATCCTGGAAGCGGAAGAATTGCTGAAACTACGCGAAATCCTCACAAGGGTTTATGTCCAAAGAACGGGAAAACCCCTATGGGTTGTATCTGAAGATATGGAAAGAGACGTTTTTATGTCAGCAAACGAAGCACAGGCTTATGGAATTGTTGATCTTGTAGCAATTGAATGATAAAAAATAGAACAACTGAATAAATAGAAAAAAACTCATAACCTCCGGTTAGGATTAATCTAAACCAGCCCATTATGTATATGATTCAACATGCCAACTATTAAACAACTTATTAGAAATACAAGACAGCCAATTCGAAATGTCACAAAATCCCCCGCTCTTAGGGGATGTCCTCAGCGTCGAGGAACATGTACTAGGGTGTATGTGCGACTCGTTTCGGTCATAAGCTGGCACAAAAAAAGCAAGAAAACTGCTTTCCGATCGGAATATTCGACGTTAGTGAATAGTCTAAATGGGAAGAACGAACCCCGTTCGCTATACTAAAAACTAAAAAAAAAAAGGATTGATCTAATGTCTATAAAGCTTATGGTTTCAGCTGAATTTAGATAATAAGCAAGTCTCCATTGGTAGCAAAAGGTTATCCATTAAGCGGACGAAAGTTTATTGAAAACATGAAAATGAAGTTTTCACTAGGTCAATAAAAAAACGGACTACGAGGGTCAGCTGTCCGGCTAATTTTCATCATTAAATACCGTTACTGTACGGACGTGTCTCGTTGTGAAAGATCTGTTACTGGATAATTAATGGGTAGAGCCACAGAGTGTAGTGTGAACTATACAAGTCACCGATAACATTGATTAAATATTGATTAAATGAAGGAAAGGCTCCGGTGTATAGAGAAGACCTCAACGTTTACAAAGTAACCATAGAAACGATGGAATCCACTATTTCTTTAGCCATTAAATTTCTATTTACTTTAGTTTTGTTATTGACTTATATTTTTGACACCTAGCAAAACACAATTTATTTTTTATTTCGTATTACGAAATAAAATACCTAAAAAATCGTGGTTGGGAAGGTTATAGTAGCCAAAGCCATCGGAATTTTTATTTTATACATTGGAAAAACGTTTGGTTATTTGGTTATTTATAGACCAGAATAATAACTGAAAGAAAAGAAATCAATTAGTTATTGTCAAAGTTTTATTTATTCAATGACCAGGATTAAACGCGCATATATAGCTCGAAGACGTAGAACAAAAATGCATTTATTTGCATCAAGTTTTCGAGGAGCTCATTCAAGACTTACTCGAACTATTATTCAACAGAAAATAAGAGCTTTGGTTTCATCTCATAGGGATAGGGAAAAGCAAAAGAGAAATTTTCGTCGTTTGTGGATCACTCGTATAAACGCAGTAATTCGAGAAAGGGGAGTATTATATAGTTATAATAAATTACTACATGATCTATACAAAAGTAAGTTGCTTCTTAATCGTAAAATACTGTCCCAAATAGCTATATCAAATAGGAATTGTCTTTATATGATTTCCAACGAAATAAAAAAAAACGGAAGTAGATTGTAAAGAATACGCCGAACTCGTTTAAATGGAGTTCCCGGAGAACGAACTCCGGGAAGATCGAATTAAAATTTATATGAAAAAATATGCTAAAGTTCTAAAGTTAAAGTAGTCAAAATGACTGACCGCATTGAAGAAAAAAATATTTTTTGGCGATTCGTTTTTTTATTACGACGGCAACCTCCGAATTCTTGGATTGGTCTTTTGTTTGACCAATCCACATTTGAGTTTGGATTGGACTTCTGATTCAAGTGAACAAAGAATAGGCCTATTTTTTCTTATTTCTGATTAGAAGACCAGTAGTAGTTCTAGTGGTCGACTCGGTTTTTTCAAACTGTTTCTCATTATTGAGAAAGGGTAACAAAGATAAAATACGAGCTTGTTTTATAGCAATAGTAATTAATCGTTGTTGTTTCAAGGTCAATCTATTAACCCGTCTAGATAATATTTTTCCTTGTTCACTAATAAATCGACTAATTAAACTCATGTTTCTATAATCAATTCGATCCCCCGATTGAATCGGGGGCAAACGCCTACGAAAAGATCGCTTGGATTTAAGAAAAAGTCGTTTGGGTTTATCCATGGTTTTTTGTTTAGTTTATTTATAATCCCTAAAATCCTATTTCGAAATTCTCATTTTCTTTTGACTACACTACAAATAGGATTTTTTTTCAATATGTTCTATATTTCAATATGTTCTATATAATGGAATTTTTCCATGTCAAGGATAAGACATACTAGATTCGATCTATTTCTTTATTTCCCCATGAATCATATGTTTGTAACAATAGGGACAGAATTTTCTTAATTCTAATCGATTGGGCGTATTATGCCGGTTCTTTTGAGTAATATATCGGGAAATACCCGCTGATACCTTCTTAGGACCGTTTCGGATACAACCGGTACATTCCAAAATTACTGTTACTCGGGCATCTTTTTTTTTAGCCATGAAAAACCTTTGAATTTTTGATTTACTCAATCCGTCTGATTCGAAACGAAGAAAAAAATCAACTAACTAAAAATACAACTCTAAAATAAAAAAAAAGGAAGAAATAAAAAAATAAACAATGATTTCGAAACTCTATTTCAACACGACGAGCGGTATTTGAGTTAAAGATCTTCTAGTCTTGACCTAGATCTTCATTTTCCTACACTTACACTACCCCGACGCTAGTACTATATCAGTTAGTTAATTGAATTGGAACCTGAGTCTAGCAGACGTTGGATCCACTTTTCTCTTTTTTAGAATAAAAAAGGGGAAAAAAGAGAAAAGTGGGGAGGATTTATTAGAGATATTTGATTATATCTCTAATCTTCTTCATTGCTTTCAATATCAATAACTAGAATGAAAAAAATCAATAACTAGAAGGAAAAAAAGGGAAATGTCAACGCATCTGGGAAAAAACGATTAATCTCTATCAATAGCCCGGCTAACAACCCGAACCATAGCGTACTTAGTACTGGGGCCACGGAGAGATATGTTTTTAGGTCTCGCATCGAAAAACCTCCTTTTTTACGTATTGTAATACTGTAATACATAAAGAAAACGTATAGAAAACGTATATATGATCAGATACATATGTACTTAAGAGTCACCTAAAGTTAGATACGGAAGACCAAATGAAATGTACAATGATCCATAATTGTTTTTCTTATTAGTATATTGTTTTTCTTATTAGTATATTTAAATAAAATAAATAAAACCAAAAAGATTAACCGGGTCAAAAATCTTTCTTTATCAATCCTTTATCAATCGAGTAAATAGGAATGTGGAAAACAAGACAGGAATTCTCTACAATGACACT